TATAATGAATAATCAGATGATTCGTGAATCACCTATTCAAATTCGATCTACAGAATGGACAAATTTTTCACTGACAGAAAAAAAAATGAAAGATCTGACTGAGAGAACAAGTACAATCAACAATAAACTAGAAAGAATTCTAAATGAGAAGAAAAATGGATTTCTAACTCAAGAAAAAAATATTAATTCTAATAAAAAAAGTTCTCATAATAAAATATTAGAATCATTAAAAAGATTTTGTCAAATATTAAAAAGAAGAAATACTCGATTAATCCGTAAATTTGATTTTTTTATCAAATTTTTCATGGAAAAAATATACATAGATTTTTTTCTATGTATCATTAATATTGCAAGAACCAATGCACAACTTTTTATTGAATCAAGAAAAAAAATGATCGAGAAATCCATTTCCAATAAGAAAGAAAATGAAAAAAGAATTAAGAAAAGAAATACAAAAAAATTTAACTTTATTTTAACTAAAAAAAATTCCCTTGATAATATTCAAAATAAGAATTCAACAACTTTTTGTAACTCATCCTCCTTCTCGCAAGCATATGTATTTTATAAAATATCGCAAACTCGAGTTATTAACTTCTATAAATTCAAGTCTATCCTTCAATATCATGGAACATCTCTTTTTCTTAAAAATGAAATAAAGGATTTTTTTCGGAAAGAGGGAATATTTCATTCTGGATTGAGACATAAAGACTTTTGGCATTCTGAAAGGAATCAATGGAAAAACTGGTTAAGGGGGCATTATCAATATGATTTATCTCAGATTAGCTGGCTTAAATTAGTACCAGAAAAATGGCGAAATAAAGTCAATCGACACTGTATGACTCAAAAAAACGATTTTAAAAAATGGGACTCATATGAAAAAGAAAGATTAATTCATGATGAAAAACAAAATGATTTCGAACCTGATTCATTACTGAATCAAGAATATCAAAAATCATCTAATTTTAAAAAACATCATAGACATGATTTTTTCTCATATAAATCTATTAATTATGAAGAGAAGAAAGACTCATATATTTATAGATCACCATTACAAATAAATAGTAAAGAAGAGATTTTTGATAATTACAAGATAGATAAACGCAAATTTTTTTATATGCCAGACGGACTACCTATTTATAATTATCTAGGAGAAAATGATATTATGGCTGAGGATAAATTTCCAGATAGAAAATTTTGTAGGTGGAAAATGATTGATTTTTGCCTTAGAAATAATAAGGTCGAGATTCATTACTGGGCCAATAGCGGCACCAAGAATAAGAATAAAAAAATGAAGAGGGGTCCTTTTTATTTACCAATTTCTCAAAATCCAAAAATCAACCGATTCAAAAAAAAAAGATCCTTCTTTGATTGGATGGAAATGAATGAGGAAATAGTAGGTCGTCTTATATCGAATCCAGAACTAGAACTTTGGTTCTTCCCAGAATTTGTGCCACTATATAATGCATATAAGATTAAACCGGGGATCATACCAATAAAATTACTTCTTTTCAACTTTCATTTGAATGGAAATGAAAACATTAAGAAAAACATTACTGAAAGTAACCCTTTAATAGAATCAAATGAAAAAAAAAGAATTCTTAGATTCGAGAATGGAAATCAAGAAGAAAAAGATCCTCTAGACCAAGGGGAAGGGGCTCCTCTATCAGATGAAAATGGAGGTAGATCAGGCATAAAAAAACAACGTAGAAAAAAAAAGTCCGACATGAGCCCCGAAGCTATAGAGCTTTATTCCTTCCTAGAAAGGTATTTGCATTTTCAATTGAGCTGGGAAAGGGTTGTAAATCAAAAAATGATCAATAATATTAGATCCTATTGTCTCCTGCTTAGATTGAGAAATCCAAACGACGTTGCTATATCCTATCTTAAACGGGGAGAACTTACTGTGGATATTTGGACTCTAAAAAGGCGCACTCTTAGAGAATTAAGTACAAGCGGAGCATTGATTATCGAACCGGCTTATCCTTATCCGTCTATAAAAAACGATGGACAATTGATTCTATATCAAACCATAGGTATTTTTTTGGTTCATAAGAATAAATACCTTCATAAGAATAAATACCAAAGGAATCAAAAATTTCGAGAATGGTTTGATAAGAATCAATTTGATGAATCCATTTTAAGACATCAAAAAATGACTCAAAATAGAGACAAAAATCATTATGATTTCTTTGTTCCTGAAACTATTTTATCCCCTAAAGGCCGTAGAGAATTGCGAATTCTATATTTTTTTAATTCAAGGGATAGAAATGATATACATAGAAATCCGGTATTTTGCAATCGGGTAAAAAACTGTGGTCAAGTTTTAAATAGAGGCAAATATCTCGGTATCGATAAAAATAAACTAATTAAAATGAAGTTCTTTCTTTGGCCCAATTATCGACTAGAAGATTTAGCTTGTATGAATCGCTATTGGTTTAATACTAATAATGGCAGTCGTTTCAGTATGGTCAGGATACATATGTATCCACGGTTGAAAATTTGTTAGTTACAAGTCCATTTACATTAATTTTGCCATATATACATATATTATTAGGTAATAGAATATGTCGGCTATATGAAAACAAATAGATAGACGCGAGGATTGTCTTACATTCCATCCTGAAAGAGGATACTAATTTAATGACATACATATTATCAATTAGATCTATAAATGAAAATTAGATCTATAAATGAATGAACAAAATAAGAAGATTTTGTTCATTCATTTATTTTTTTTTTTTTTTTTTTTTTAAGTAGGAAGTTTATAATGAACTTAAGGTCATTCTGTATATCAAAATGACTAATATTATTATTACTGATTAATCAAATTCACATCAAAAAATTATAAAAGGGGATAAGATTTTGTTTTATGGTAAAAAATTCATTCATCTCAGTTATTTTTCAAGAAAAAAAAGAAGAAAAGCGGGGGTCTGTTGACTTTCAAATAGTCAGTTTCACCAATAAGATACGAAGACTTACTTCCCATTTGGAATTGCACAGAAAAGACTATTCATCTCAGAGAGGTCTACGAAAAATTCTGGGAAAACGTCAACGGCTGCTGTCTTACTTATCAAAGAAAAATCGAGTACGCTATAAAGAATTAATTAGTGAGTTGGATATTCGGGAGTTAAAAAATCGTTAATTTAAAAATTTTTACTTAGTTTTTTCATTTATTGGATCTTGAGAATTTTGATAAACTTCTTTTCGTTTTCAGCAATTCATGTAAGAATGAATCGAGGAAAAACTTATGAATAGACCAGCTACAGAAAGAGACCTTATGATAGTCAATATGGGACCTCACCACCCATCAATGCACGGTGTTCTTCGTCTCATCGTTACCCTAGACGGTGAAAATGTTGTTGACTGCGAACCAATATTAGGTTATTTACACAGAGGAATGGAAAAAATTGCGGAAAACCGAACAATTATACAATTTTTACCTTATGTAACACGTTGGGATTATTTAGCTACTATGTTCACAGAAGCAATAACCGTAAATGGACCAGAACAATTGGGAAATATTCAAGTGCCTAAAAGAGCGAGCTATATCAGAGTCATTATGTTGGAGTTAAGTCGTCTAGCTTCTCATCTGTTATGGCTTGGACCTTTTATGGCGGATATTGGCGCACAGACCCCTTTTTTCTATATTTTCAGAGAAAGAGAATTAGTATATGATCTATTCGAAGCTGCGACTGGGATGAGAATGATGCATAATTATTTTCGTATCGGAGGAATAGCAGCCGATCTGCCTTATGGCTGGATAGATAAATGTTTGGATTTCTGCGATTATTTTTTAACAGGAGTTGTTGAATATCAAAAGCTTATTACGCGAAATCCCATTTTTTTAGAACGAGTTGAAGGAGTAGGCATTATTAGTGGAGAAGAAGCAATAAATTGGGGTTTATCCGGACCGATGCTACGAGCATCTGGAATACAATGGGATCTTCGTAAAGTTGATCATTATGAGTGTTACGACGAATTTCATTGGGAAATCCAGTGGCAAAAAGAAGGAGACTCATTAGCTCGTTATTTAGTCCGAATCAGTGAAATGACGGAATCCATAAAAATAATTCAACAGGCCCTGGAAGGAATTCCAGGGGGTCCCTATGAGAATTTAGAAATCCGATGCTTTGATAGAGAAAGGGATCCAGAATGGAATGATTTTGAATATCGATTCATTAGTAAAAAACCTTCTCCCACATTTGAATTGCCGAAGCAAGAACTTTATGCGAGAGTTGAAGCCCCAAAGGGAGAATTGGGAATTTTTCTAATAGGGGACAAAAGTTGTTTTCCTTGGAGATGGAAAATTCGCCCGCCGGGTTTTATCAATTTGCAAATTCTTCCTCAGTTAGTTAAAGGAATGAAATTGGCTGATATTATGACGATACTAGGTAGCATAGATATCATTATGGGAGAAGTTGATCGTTGAAATGATAGTTTATACAACAGAAATAGAAGTACAAGATATTAATTCTTTTTCCAGATTGGAATTTTTCAAAGAGGTCTATGGAATCGTATGGATCTTTGCCCCTATTTTGACTCTTGTATTGGGGATCACAGTAGGCGTACTGGTAATTGTATGGTTAGAAAGAGAGATATCCGCAGGAATACAACAACGTATTGGGCCTGAATACGCCGGTCCTTTGGGAATTCTTCAAGCTCTAGCAGATGGGACAAAACTGCTTTTCAAAGAGAATCTTTTTCCAGCTAGAGGAAATACCCGTTTATTCAGTATTGGACCATCTATAGCAGTCATATCAATTTTACTAAGTTTTTTAGTAATTCCTTTTAGCTATCATCTCGTTTTAGCTGATCTCAATATCGGTATTTTTTTATGGATTGCCATTTCAAGTATTGCCCCTGTTGGCCTTCTTATGTCAGGATACGGATCAAATAATAAATATTCCTTTTTAGGTGGTTTACGAGCTGCTGCTCAATCGATTAGTTATGAAATACCATTAACTTTATGTGTTTTATCAATATCTCTACGTGCGATTCGTTGAAATACAAACTTTTCTTTCTTTTCCCTATTCATTCTTTTCTTTCGCTTTAGAAAACAAAACAAGTTGAACGAATTGAATAGATATTATTTATTATCCTTTTGGTTGATAAAGTAAATTAGATAGTTATATATGAGTGAAAGAAAGCAGCTTATAAATTTGCAGTAAAAAAAAAAATTGAGTCTCATTTTCTATGTACAAGACAAGAGTTAAGTGGAAATAAACATAAGCGGAAGAGGTCCTTTACCCCAAGACTGGTTGATTAGACAACCCAGCTTGAAGCGGGCCAAAAAGATCAACCGTATGGCCTTTTCACTATCCTTTGTATGAATTACCTACCATACATACATGTATTATCAAACGAAACGGGCGATTGAACAAAAAATGAGTGGATGATTAGGAACACAAAAATGCACAAAGGATTGGTAATGGAGATTATGGAAATTCTCTAAAAAGAGATTTCTGCATAACATAAAAAGAATACTAATTGGGGCTTTAAATTGGTAGAAATGATAAGGCAGTACTTCCCGCGATTCCGATCCAGAGTATGCTCCTATCCACCCATTAAAGCAATGACTATCAGGAACGAAATAATCCTTTATTTTTGATTTTAGTTTTAGCCCCCTTCTCTTATATCGGTTTTATAAGAAAGAAGAATAGGAACGAAAAACAAACAAGAGAAAAAAAAAAAGAAATCTTTTTTATTACATTACGTCTTTTTCATATATTTAGCATAGATTTAGAGAGATATAATTTGTCTCATGATTCATTAGCTAATGTAACGTCTAATTCCTTTTCGTAATCGAAAAAGATGGGTTGAAATAAACTATTTATTGATATTTCTGCAAGGAGTTTTTTATTTAAGGATTAAGTTATTACTCAACAAAGTCAAATTATTAACGGGTGAGATCAATTCGGAAGCGCCTTTATTTATTATTATTTTAGAGTATAGCAGACGGAATTCCATTGGTATAATTTTGGACCCTCAAATAGATTTTGACTCTTTCTATTCTACAACCATAGCTAGCTAAATAGTAAATAATACGGATCGGGTCCTTAGATTTTTTTTACCCACGAGGAGCCGTATGAGGCGAAAACCTCATGTACGGTTCTGGAATAGCGGTGGGAACAGTGATGTTATCACCGACTATGATTATCTAACAGTTCAAGTACAGTTGATATAGTTGAGGCGCAGTCAAAATATGGTTTTTTGGGATGGAATTTGTGGCGTCAGCCTATAGGATTTCTCGTTTTTCTAATTTCTGCCCTAGCCGAATGCGAGAGATTACCCTTTGATTTACCAGAAGCGGAGGAAGAATTAGTAGCAGGTTATCAAACCGAATATTCGGGTATCAAATTTGGTTTATTTTATGTTGCTTCCTATCTAAATCTATTACTTTCTTCGTTATTTGTAACGGTTCTTTACTTGGGTGGTTGGAATATTTCCATTCCATACATATTTGTTCCTGAGCTATTTGAAATAAATAAAGTGGATGGAATCTTTGGAACTACAATTGGTATCTTTATTACATTAGCTAAAACTTATTTGTTCTTGTTTATTTCTATCACAACGAGATGGACTTTACCTAGGTTAAGAATGGACCAACTTTTAAATCTTGGATGGAAATTTCTTTTACCAATCTCTCTCGGTAATCTATTATTAACAACCGCTTTTCAACTTTTTTCACTGTAAATAGCAAACAATAGACTTGGTTCAAGTTCAAACAAGAGAAAGAAACGAAGATAAAACTATTCATATAGATTCCTGATATGTTCCCTATGGTAACTGGGTTCATGAATTATGGTCAACAAACAGTACGAGCAGCAAGGTACATTGGTCAAAGTTTCATGATTACCTTATCCCACGCAAATCGTTTGCCTGTAACTATTCAATATCCTTATGAAAAATTAATCACATCGGAGCGTTTCCGTGGCCGAATCCATTTCGAATTTGATAAATGTATTGCTTGTGAAGTATGTGTTCGTGTATGTCCTATAGATCTGCCTGTTGTTGATTGGAAATTTGAAACTGATATTCGAAAAAAACGATTACTTAATTACAGTATTGATTTCGGAATTTGTATATTTTGTGGTAACTGTGTTGAGTATTGTCCAACAAATTGTTTATCGATGACTGAAGAATATGAACTTTCTACTTACGACCGTCACGAGTTGAATTATAATCAAATTGCTTTGGGCCGTTTACCAATGTCAGTAATTGATGATTATACAATTCGAACAATTTTTAATTCGCCTCAAAGAAAAACTGAGTAGGTAACCGCCCTATTCTATTAAATAAAGAGAAATTACCAATTCTTAAGGTTCAGTTTTTTTGGTTTAAATTAAAAGAATGAGATAAGGTCTTTCTCTTTGTTTGGCCAATAATGAAAAATTCAACTAGAAATTCATTGGTTGATGAGAATTTCGACTTTTTTATTAAAAATCTATCAATAGAGTCGTAATTATTTCGAAATATATACTTTCAAAAAAATATCCTTATTCTCTTTCTTCTTAATTTAAGAAAATAAAAGAATCAAAAAAGAAACTGTCCAACAATTGTACCCATATCATACCTAATAGATTAGAATTGAATTCAATTAGGAACCTATCATAAAATGAAAATCAAAAAAACCTTTATTTTTTTCCCGGTCGGGTCAATACGATCATGAAAAGCATTTCAATTTATCTCCTATTTTACATAGAATGGATTTGCCTGGACCAATACACGATTTTCTTATAGTTTTACTGGGATCGGGTCTTATATTAGGGGGACTGGGAGTAGTATTACTTACCAATCCAATTTATTCTGCCTTTTCGTTGGGATTGGTTCTTGTTTGTATATCCTTATTCTATATTCTTTCAAATTCTCATTTTGTAGCCGCTGCCCAGCTCCTTATTTATGTAGGAGCCATAAATGTTTTAATCATATTTGCTGTCATGTTCATGAATGGTTCAGAATATTACAAGGATTTGAATCTGTCGATCGTTGGGGATGGGGTTACTTCACTGGTTTGTACAAGTATTCTTCTTTCGCTAATTACTACTATTTTCGATACGTCATGGTACGGGATTATTTGGACTACAAGATCAAACCAACTTATAGAACAAGATTTGATAAGTAATAGTCAACAAATTGGAATTCATTTATCAACAGATTTTTTTCTTCCGTTTGAACTGATTTCAATAATTCTTTTAGTTGGTTTGATAGGCGCAATTGCTGTGGCTCGTCAGTAATAAATCGTTATAACTAGCAACAGCAAACAATCCAAATTTCACTTTCTTCTATGTTATCCCACCTATTTCACAAAAATTCTATTTGAATACTGTTCATGTCTAAAAGGGAGATTCTTTTATTTGATCTATTTTCAATACATTCTTTTGTTCCGTACTTGTTCTATTCTAGTCAATCTCGAATCTGTTGAATTATTGTTCATATTGAAATGAACCAACATTGATAAGGAGTTGGTCAATGATGCTCGAACATGTACTTGTTTTGAGTGCCTATTTATTTTCTATCGGTATTTATGGATTAATCACGAGTCGAAACATGGTTAGGGCTCTTATGTGTCTTGAACTTATATTGAATGCAGTTAATATCAATTTTGTAACATTTTCTGATTTTTTTGATAGTCGCCAGTTAAAGGGAGATATTTTCTCAATTTTTGTTATAGCTATTGCAGCCGCTGAAGCAGCTATTGGGTTGGCTATTGTTTCGTCAATTTATCGTAACAGAAAATCAACGCGTATCAATCAATCGACTTTATTGAATAAGTAGGAATAATAATCAAAATTAGAATATCCACCAATTTGAATTAGCATGTAGAATATGTTAGAATCTAGATTCTATTTACGAAAACGTAATAAATCAAAGTATCTTAGCCACTTCTCATGAGCTGATCCAGAAGTCAATTGATTAGAAAATTTCTGGTAAATCGTTGATTCATCTGGCGTTTAAATATATGATTCATTTACAAGTTTACTAGATCGAAATTTGATAACGTTCAAAAATTCATAGATCCCATGTCACATTCAGTAAAAATTTATGATACATGCATAGGGTGTACCCAATGTGTCCGAGCGTGCCCCACCGATGTGTTAGAAATGATACCTTGGGATGGATGCAAAGCTAAACAAATTGCTTCCGCCCCAAGAACAGAAGACTGTGTTGGTTGTAAGAGATGTGAATCTGCCTGTCCAACGGATTTCTTGAGTGTTCGAGTTTATTTATGGCATGAAACAACTCGAAGTATGGGTCTAGCTTATTGATATGTTCCGTAAAACCCACTTGAATACATTTTGAATACATTTTATTTTTTTACTGAAAAAACCCGTACTCAAAAAAAAAAGAATAAAGATTCTATTTTCGAGCGCGGGTTTTTCTGGTCCAAATGTATCTTGTCTTTACCACGAATTATTTTCCTTGGTTAACAATAATTGTAGTTTTGCCAATATCTGCGGGCTCTTTAATTTTATTTCTTCCTCATAGAGGAAATAAGCTAATTAGGTGGTATACCATTTCTATATCCACCTTAGAACTACTTCTAATGACCTATGTATTTTGTTATCATTTCCAATTGGACGATCCATTAATCCAGCTGGCGGAAGATTATAAATGGATCAATTTTTTTTATTTTTACTGGAGATTGGGAATAGATGGACTTTCTATAGGACCTATTTTACTGACAGGATTTATCACAACTTTAGCTACTTTAGCGGCTTGGCCAGTTACTCGGGATTCCCGACTATTCCATTTCCTGATGTTAGCAATGTACAGTGGTCAAATAGGATCATTTTCTTCTCGAGACCTTTTGCTTTTTTTCATCATGTGGGAGTTAGAATTAATTCCTGTTTATCTACTTCTATCTATGTGGGGGGGAAAGAAACGTCTGTATTCAGCTACAAAGTTTATTTTGTACACTGCGGGAGGTTCCATTTTTCTATTAGTAGGGGTTTTGGGTATCGGTTTATATGGTTCTAATGAACCAACATTCAATTTTGAAACATTAGCTAATCAATCGTATCCTCTCGCACTGGAAATAATATTCTATATTGGATTTCTTATTGCTTTTGCTGTCAAATCACCGATTATACCCTTACATACATGGTTACCAGACACCCACGGGGAGGCACATTATAGTACTTGTATGCTTCTAGCCGGAATCTTATTAAAAATGGGAGCATATGGATTAGTTCGGATCAATATGGAATTATTACCCCATGCTCATTCTATATTTTCTCCCTGGTTGATGATAGTAGGCACAATGCAAATAATTTATGCAGCTTCAACATCTCTTGCTCAACGTAATTTAAAAAAAAGAATAGCCTATTCCTCTGTATCTCATATGGGTTTCATAATTATAGGAATTGGCTCTATAACCGATACGGGACTCAACGGAGCCTTTTTACAAATAATATCTCATGGATTTATTGGCGCTGCACTTTTTTTCTTGGCAGGAACGAGTTATGATAGAATACGTCTTGTTTATCTCGACGAAATGGGCGGAATGGCTCTTCCAATTCCAAAAATGTTTACGATGTTCAGTATCTTATCGATGGCTTCTCTTGCATTACCGGGCATGAGTGGTTTTGTTGCAGAATTGATAGTCTTTTTTGGAATAATTAGCAGTCAAAAATATTTTTTAATGCCAAAAATATTAATTATTTTTGTAATGGCAATTGGAATGATATTAACTCCTATTTATTTATTATCTATGTTACGTCAAATATTCTACGGATACAAGCTATTTAATGCTCCAAACTCCTATTTTTTTGATTCTGGACCAAGAGAGTTATTTGTTTCGATCTCTATCTTTCTACCCGTAATAGGTATTGGTATTTATCCGGATTTCGTTTTATCACTATCGGGTGAGAAAGTCGAAGCTATTCTAGCTAATTATTTTTATAGATAGGTTTTAGGAATAAAAAAAAGAAATCCTATTTAAAATGATTTTGAAAATGATTCGCTTTACAATTGAAAAAGGTGAAAAAAAAAATTCTTTTTTCTACTCTTAGGTTTCATTTTTTTTTTAAGTTGAGTAAAAAAGAAAGAGTAAGAATAAAAAAGTAAAAATCAAATTGAATTTGAATCAGATATGTTTGGCCTTTGTGAGAACCTTTTGAATCAAGTACAAGTAGCGGAGTGATTCAAAAGGTTCTTTTCTTGGCAGCTTACATTAAGTTTTCTTATGTATATTATATGCTGTCCTATGTTTGTATTTGTTATGCTTTTTCATTCAATTCGATGTTAATGGAAATGAACCATAGCTATGTAAACCTATTCCTAATAGATTGACCCCAAAATAGCATATCCAAATTATAAGAAAGCCCGCGGAAGCCACAATTGCAGAATTTACACCTTCAAAATTTTGATTTGTTCGGGTATGTAAATAAATCGCGAATATGGTCCAAGTAATAAATGCCCAAGTTTCCTTGGGATCCCAATTCCAATATGATCCCCATGCCTCATTAGCCCATACTGCTCCCGAAAGAATCCCTATGGTTAAAAAGAGAAACCCGAGACTAATAATACGATAACTCCAATAATCCAATTGTTGAACCAATTGATACCTGTAATAATTTCGAGAATAAATAAAATAAGTGTTTAGTAAAACATTCTTTCTCTCATCCAGGTATTTCATTTCCCCAAAGGAAAATGCCGTATTTAATAAAATATTGCTTTTGCTAAAAATCTTTATGACTTTTCGAAATGTAATGACTAGAAGGGCTACTGATAATAAGGATCCACATAAAAGAGCTGCATAGCCAAATACCATCATACTTACGTGCATCATTAACCACTGGGATTGGAGAGCCGGTACTAATAGTGCGGATTGATGCATTTTGGTTAAAAGACCCGAAGTAACAAAGCCCTGGGTAGAAATAGCACTTGATGCGGTTATTGCACTTAAAGCATTTTTATGCTTTTTAAAATGAAAATAGGAAACCATATGAATAATGGAGAAACTCCATGAAAGAAAGATTAATGATTCATATAAATTACTTAATGGAAAATGCCCCGAATAAATCCAACGAGTGACTAATAATCCTGTTATACAGAAAAGGGTGGCTATCATACCCCTTTCTGATGAATCATATAGTCCTACGACTTCATCGACTAATAAAGTTAAAAAATGAATTGTCATTACAATTGAAACGACCGAAAAGGATATATGAGTTAATATATGTTCTAAAATTGAAAAAATCATAAAATAAAGATTATGAAAAAAGGAGAAGAGAAGGTTTCTCGATTATTATTATATGGAATGGAAATTCGGAATTTTTTTTATTATAGGATTTATATTATACCTTTTTTATAAGACGCTATGCCGCCACTCGGACTCGAACCGAGATGCTCTAGCACTGCTTCCTAAGAGCAGCGTGTCTACCAATTTCACCATAGCGGCTTGCTCAAAATAATAATAACTCATGTTTTATTCATATTCAACCGTCGAGATTGAATGAAGGGGTCAATCCAATGCAATATTTATTTTGTAGGAAGCTTTAAAATTGATGAATAAAAACTCGTTTCATTTCAATAGAAGTTTGAGGGTTAAAAAAAATAATCTTTATTATCCTTTTATTTAATAAAAAAAAAAAATTATAGTTTCTAAAGTAAAGTAACAAGAACGGAAGTTTTGTAGTTCCTGTTTTACTAAAATCTAACTTTTTCGTTCTAACTAAAAAACTAAAAAGTTGTGACTTCCATTCATGAATAGAGCTCAAAATGTTCTTTATCATTTCCATTTGTTAATAATTCATTTTATTTACATATAATATTATTTTTATGAATGAATCACTGAATAAAAAAGATGGTTTTGAGTATCACAATTTAAACATGGCATCTACAGATTTCAAAGGATTAAAAAAAATTTATGTAATTTGCATAGCTTTGGATTGTCGTAAACATGTCTAATGTAAAAAAGTTTGGATTCCTATCATAATTGGGCCATCCTTTAAAAAATGATTTCGAATTCTAAATTCGAAAAAAATTACTTGCTTCATCTTCCCATACAAACATAGGATTTTTTTATCACTTTAAATTGAGGCATTATTTGTGTATCCACTAAATAAAAATAGGAAAAGGTCTCTTTCCCAATTGGGTTTATGGGAAGGATATATAGTAATTCAGAGTAATACTACTTTAGATTCAGAAAGTTACAAAATTAAAACTTCATCAATTAGTTTCAAGAACCCATTGATTTTGACTAAACTGAGGATCTTATATATCTTCTGCTATAATAATAATAAATTATAGATAATAAATACGATATAGAAAATAGAAATAAAACACTAACAAGTTATTATAATACACAAATAGGAATAGGCGATGGGGAAATAAGAATCCCCCACCCCGAAAAAAAAAAAGAAAAGATGAACTCAACTAATTAAAAAACGATAAAAAAAAAGTAAATTACTAATAAAATAAAAAACAGGAAATACATAAAAAATGAAAAATAATAGATAAGTAGAAAAAAAATTATTCAAGCATTTTTTATTTATTTATTTGTATTTGACATAGAAAAAAAACTTTTTTAATTTCCTGTAGAAAGAGATTTTGCTAATGAAAAAGCTTTCAACGCTGCTCGATACCCTTTCTTTTTCCAAATATTTTTACGAATACGCTTTTTTGATATAGAAGTACGTTTTTTTGGAACTGCCATTCGAAAAAAAAAATGATTTAGTACTATACTAGTATGTGAAAGACATTTATAAAAAAAATATATACTTTACTTTTCATTTTATTCCTCTCAATTTGAATTCTTCTATACTTCTAAATTTCAATATTTATAAAATAGACTGTTTTCAAAAAAAAGAAATCTTTTTTATTTTTCACAAATTTTTTCGTTATATTAATCATAATATGTAAAGAACGGAAATAAAAATATCAAACACTTTTTTTTTATAAAATAAGCGTAAATCTTATTTATTGGAATGAACAAGAATAAAAGTCTTCAATAAAATTATTAAGTATAATTATTAAGTAAGAAAAAAAAGTTTTTATGGAGTATACATATCAATATTCATGGATCATACCCTTGGTTCCACTTCCTATTTTAATAGGAGTAGGACTTCTACTTTTTCCGACATCAACAAAAAACCTTCGCCGAATGTGGGCTTTTTCCAGTATTTTATTGTTAAGTATAGTTATGCTTTTTTCGGTTGATCTATCTATTCAACAAATTAATAGAAGTTCCACATATCAATATGTATGGTCTTGGGCCATCAATAATGATTTATCTTTTGAGTTCGGCTACTTTCTTGATTCACTTACTTCCATTATGTTAATATTAATAACTACTGTTGGAATTTTTGTTCTTATTTATAGTGACAATTATATGTCTCATGATCAGGGATATTTGATATTTTTTGCTTATCTGAGTTTATTCAATACTTCAATGTTGGGATTAGTTACTAGTTCTAATTTGATACAAATTTATATTTATTGGGAACTGGTTGGAATGTGTTCTTATCTATTAATAGGTTTTTGGTTCACACGACCCCTTGCAGCAAATGCTTGTCAAAAAGCATTTGTAACTAATCGTATAGGGGATTTTGGATTATTATTAGGAATCTTAGGCCTTTATTGGATAATAGGCAGTTTTTAATTTCAAGATTTGTTCGAACTATGCAATAACTTTATTTTAATTTCAAAAAATCAGGGTCAGTTTTTATTTCTTACTTTACTTTATGTGCCTTTCTTTTATTTGGTGGCGCAATTGCTAAATCCGCACAATTTCCCCTTCATGTATGGTTACCTGATGCTATGGAAGGACCTACTCCTATTTCGGCTCTTATTCATGCTGCTACTATGGTAGCAGCGGGGATTTTTCTTGTAGCCCGCTTTGTACCTATTTTTATATTCATACCTTCCATAATGAAGCTAATATCTTTCATAGGCATAGTAACAGTACTCTTAGGGGCTACTTTAGCTGTTGCTCAAAAAGATATTAAGAGAGGCTTAGCCTATTCTACAATGTCTCAATTGGGTTATATAATGTTAGCTTTGGGCATGGGATCTTAATCGAGCCGCTTTATATCATTTGATTACTCATGCCTATTCGAAAGCATTATTGTTTTTAGGATCTGGATCAATTATTCATTCAATGGAAGCTGTTGTTGGATATTCTCCGTATAAAAGCCATAATCTTGTTTTTATGGGCGGTTTAAGAAAACATGTGCCAATTACAAAAACGGCTTTTTTAGTAGGAACGCTTTCCCTTTGTGGTATTCCGCCTCTTGCCTGTTTTTGGTCAAAAGATGAAATTCTGAATGATAGTTGGATGTATTCGTCACTTTTTTCATTAATAGCTTGGTTCACAGCTGGATTAACGGCATTTTATATGTTTCGGATCTATTTACTTACTTTTGTATTTACTTACTTTTGAAGGACATTTGAATATTCATTTTCAAAATTACAGTGGAAAAAAAAGTAGTTTATTTTATTCAATAAAATTATGGGGTAAAGAAGAGAAAAAAACGATTAACATAAATTTTCCTTTATTCTCTTTATTAACAACTAATAATAACCAACATACTTTTTTGTTTTGGAAGAAGCCATATGAAATTCGGAGTAAAGTAAAAAGGGAGGCTTTTCTGACTATTACTCATTTTGAATCTAATAAAACTTTTTATTATCCTCATGAATAGGATAATACTATCCTATTTTCTATCCTTTTATTGGTTCTATTTACTCTCTTTATTGGAGTTATAGGAATTCCTTTCAATCAACAAGAAATTCATTTAGATATATTATCTAAATTGTTAACTCCAGCTATTGATCTTTTATATCAAAATTCAAAAGATTCTGTAGATTGGTATGAATTTTTCACAAATGCAATTTTTTCAGTCAGTATAGCTTTTTTTGGAATATTTATAGCATCCTTTTTATTCGTCTTTACAAAATTTCAACTTCTTTCATTTTTTTGTGAAAAGAGGACCTAATAGAAAAATTAGGGACAAAATAATCAATTTTTTATATAATTGGTCATATAATCGTGCTTATATAGATACTTTTTATGACATGTCCTTAACAAAAACTATAAGACGATTATCTGAACTAACCGAATTTTTTGATAGGCGAACTATTGATGGAATTCTAAATTAGTAATTTACTTTTTTTTTATCGTTTTTTAATTAGTTGAGTTCATCTTTTCTTTTTTTTTTTCGGGGTGGGGGATTCTTATTTCCCCATCGCCTATTCCTATTTGTGTATTATAATAACTTGTTAGTGTTTTATTTCTATTTTCTATATCGTATTTATTATCTATAATTTATTATTATTATAGCAGAAGATATATAAGATCCTCAGTTTAGTCAAAATCAATGGGTTCTTGAAACTAATTGATGAAGTTTTAATTTTGTAACTTTCTGAATCTAAAGTAGTATTACTCTGAATTACTATATATCCTTCCCATAAACCCAATTGGGAAAGAGACCTTTTCCTATTTTTATTTAGTGGATACACAAATAATGCCTCAATTTAAAGTGATAAAAAAATCCTATGTTTGTATGGGAAGATGAAGCAAGTAATTTTTTTCGAATTTAGAATTCGAAATCATTTTTTAAAGGATGGCCCAATTATGATAGGAATCCAAACTTTTTTACATTAGACATGTTTACGACAATCCAAAGCTATGCAAATTACATAAATTTTTTTTAATCCTTTGAAATCTGTAGATGCCATGTTTAAATTGTGATACTCAAAACCATCTTTTTTATTCAGTGATTCATTCATAAAAATAATATTATATGTAAATAAAATGAATTATTAACAAATGGAAATGATAAAGAACATTTTGAGCTCTATTCATGAATGGAAGTCACAACTTTTTAGTTTTTTAGTTAGAACGAAAAAGTTAGATTTTAGTAAAACAGGAACTACAAAACTTCCGTTCTTGTTACTTTACTTTAGAAACTATAATTTTTTTTTTTTATTAAATAAAAGGATAATAAAGATTATTTTTTTTAACCCTCAAACTTCTATTGAAATGAAACGAGTTTTTATTCATCAATTTTAAAGCTTCCTACAAAATAAATATTGCATTGGATTGACCCCTTCATTCAATCTCGACGGTTGAATATGAATAAAACATGAGTTATTATTATTTTGAGCAAGCCGCTATGGTGAAATTGGTAGACACGCTGCTCTTAGGAAGCAGTGCTAGAGCATCTCGGTTCGAGTCCGAGTGGCGGCATAGCGTCTTATAAAAAAGGTATAATATAAATCCTATAATAAAAAAAATTCCGAATTTCCATTCCATATAATAATAATCGAGAAACCTTCTCTTCTCCTTTTTTCATAATCTTTATTTTATGATTTTTTCAATTTTAGAACATATATTAACTCATATATCCTTTTCGGTCGTTTCAATTGTAATGACAATTCATTTTTTAACTTTATTAGTCGATGAAGTCGTAGGACTATATGATTCATCAGAAAGGGGTATGATAGCCACCCTTTTCTGTATAACAGGATTATTAGTCACTCGTTGGATTTATTCGGGGCATTTTCCATTAAGTAATTTATATGAATCATTAATCTTTCTTTCATGGAGTTTCTCCATTATTCATATGGTTTCCTATTTTCATTTTAAAAAGCATAAAAATGCTTTAAGTGCAATAACCGCATCAAGTGCTATTTCTACCCAGGGCTTTGTTACTTCGGGTCTTTTAACCAAAATGCATCAATCCGCACTATTAGTACCGGCTCTCCAATCCCAGTGGTTAATGATGCACGTAAGTATGATGGTATTTGGCTATGCAGCTCTTTTATGTGGATCCTTATTATCAGTAGCCCTTCTAGTCATTACATTTCGAAAAGTCATAAAGATTTTTAGCAAAAGCAATATTTTATTAAATACGGCATTTTCCTTTGGGGAAATGAAATACCTGGATGAGAGAAAGAATGTTTTACTAAACACTTATTTTATTTATTCTCGAAATTATTACAGGTATCAATTGGTTCAACAATTGGATTATTGGAGTTATCGTATTATTAGTCTCGGGTTTCTCTTTTTAACCATAGGGATTCTTTCGGGAGCAGTATGGGCTAATGAGGCATGGGGATCATATTGGAATTGGGATCCCAAGGAAACTTGGGCATTTATTACTTGGACCATATTCGCGATTTATTTACATACCCGAACAAATCAAAATTTTGAAGGTGTAAATTCTGCAATTGTGGCTTCCGCGGGCTTTCTTATAATTTGGATATGCTATTTTGGGGTCAATCTATTAGGAATAGGTTTACATAGCTATGGTTCATTTCCATTAACATCGAATTGAATGAAAAAGCATAACAAATACAAACATAGGACAGCATATAATATACATAAGAAAACTTAATGTAAGCTGCCAAGAAAAGAACCTTTTGAATCACTCCGCTACTTGTACTTGATTCAAAAGGTTCTCACAAAGGCCAAACATATCTGATTCAAATTCAATTTGATTTTTACTTTTTTATTCTTACTCTTTCTTTTTTACTCAACTTAAAAAAAAAATGAAACCTAAGAGTAGAAAAAAGAATTTTTTTTTTCACCTTTTTCAATTGTAAAGCGAATCATTTTCAAAATCATTTTAAATAGGATTTCTTTTTTTTATTCCTAAAACCTATCTATAAAAATAATTAGCTAGAATAGCTTCGACTTTCTCACCCGATAGTGATAAAACGAAATCCGGATAAATACCAATACCTATTACGGGTAGAAAGATAGAGATCGAAACAAATAACTCTCTTGGTCCAGAATCAAAAAAATAGGAGTTTGGAGCATTAAATAGCTTGTATCCGTAGAATATTTGACGTAACATAGATAATAAATAAATAGGAGTTAATATCATTCCAATTGCCATTACAAAAATAATTAATATTTTTGGCATTAAAAAATATTTTTGACTGCTAATTATTCCAAAAAAGACTATCAATTCTGCAACAAAACCACTCATGCCCGGTAATGCAAGAGAAGCCATCGATAAGATACTGAACATCGTAAACATTTTTGGAATTGGAAGAGCCATTCCGCCCATTTCGTCGAGATAAACAAGACGTATTCTATCATAACTCGTTCCTGCCAAGAAAAAAAGTGCAGCGCCAATAAATCCATGAGATATTATTTGTAAAAAGGCTCCGTTGAGTCCCGTATCGGTTATAGAGCCAATTCCTATAATTATGAAACCCATATGAGATACAGAGGAATAGGCTATTCTTTTTTTTAAATTACGTTGAGCAAGAGATGTTGAAGCTGCATAAATTATTTGCATTGTGCCTACTATCATCAACCAGGGAGAAAATATAGAATGAGCATGGGGTAATAATTCCATATTGATCCGAACTAATCCATATGCTCCCATTTTTAATAAGATTCCGGCTAGAAGCATACAAGTACTATAATGTGCCTCCCCGTGGGTGTCTGGTAACCATGTATGTAAGGGTATAATCGGTGATTTGACAGCAAAAGCAATAAGAAATCCAATATAGAATATTATTTCCAGTGCGAGAGGATACGATTGATTAGCTAATGTTTCAAAATTGAATGTTGGTTCATTAGAACCATATAAACCGATACCCAAAACCCCTACTAATAGAAAAATGGAACCTCCCGCAGTGTACAAAATAAACTTTGTAGCTGAATACAGACGTTTCTTTCCCCCCCACATAGATAGAAGTAGATAAACAGGAATTAATTCTAACTCCCACATGATGAAAAAAAGCAAAAGGTCTCGAGAAGAAAATGATCCTATTTGACCACTGTACATTGCTAACATCAGGAAATGGAATAGTCGGGAATCCCGAGTAACTGGCCAAGCCGCTAAAGTAGCTAAAGTTGTGATAAATCCTGTCAGTAAAATAGGTCCTATAGAAAGTCCATCTATTCCCAATCTCCAGTAAAAATAAAAAAAATTGATCCATTTATAATCTTCCGCCAGCTGGATTAATGGATCGTCCAATTGGAAATGATAACAAAATACATAGGTCATTAGAAGTAGTTCTAAGGTGGATATAGAAATGGTATACCACCTAATTAGCTTATTTCCTCTATGAGGAAGAAATAAAATTAAAGAGCCCGCAGATATTGGCAAAACTACAATTATTGTTAACCAAGGAAAATAATTCGTGGTAAAGACAAGATACATTTGGACCAGAAAAACCCGCGCTCGAAAATAGAATCTTTATTCTTTTTTTTTTGAGTACGGGTTTTTTCAGTAAAAAAATAAAATGTATTCAAAATGTATTCAAGTGGGTTTTACGGAACATATCAATAAGCTAGACCCATACTTCGAGTTGTTTCATGCCATAAATAAACTCGAACACTCAAGAAATCCGTTGGACAGGCAGATTCACATCTCTTACAACCAACACAGTCTTCTGTTCTTGGGGCGGAAGCAATTTGTTTAGCTTTGCATCCATCCCAAGGTATCATTTCTAACACATCGGTGGGGCACGCTCGGACACATTGGGTACACCCTATGCATGTATCATAAATTTTTACTGAATGTGACATGGGATCTATGAATTTTTGAACGTTATCAAATTTCGATCTAGTAAACTTGTAAATGAATCATATATTTAAACGCCAGATGAATCAACGATTTACCAGAAATTTTCTAATCAATTGACTTCTGGATCAGCTCATGAGAAGTGGCTAAGATACTTTGATTTATTACGTTTTCGTAAATAGAATCTAGATTCTAACATATTCTACATGCTAATTCAAATTGGTGGATATTCTAATTTTGATTATTATTCCTACTTATTCAATAAAGTCGATTGATTGATACGCGTTGATTTTCTGTTACGATAAATTGACGAAACAATAGCCAACCCAATAGCTGCTTCAGCGGCTGCAATAGCTATAACAAAAATTGAGAAAATATCTCCCTTTAACTGGCGACTATCAAAAAAATCAGAAAATGTTACAAAATTGATATTAACTGCATTCAATATAAGTTCAAGACACATAAGAGCCCTAACCATGTTTCGACTCGTGATTAATCCATAAATACCGATAGAAAATAAATAGGCACTCAAAACAAGTACATGTTCGAGCATCATTGACCAACTCCTTATCAATGTTGGTTCATTTCAATATGAACAATAATTCAACAGATTCGAGATTGACTAGAATAGAACAAGTACGGAACAAAAGAATGTATTGAAAATAGATCAAATAAAAGAATCTCCCTTTTAGACATGAACAGTATTCAAATAGAATTTTTGTGAAATAGGTGGGATAACATAGAAGAAAGTGAAATTTGGATTGTTTGCTGTTGCTAGTTATAACGATTTATTACTGACGAGCCACAGCAATTGCGCCTATCAAACCAACTAAAAGAATTATTGAAATCAGTTCAAACGGAAGAAAAAAATCTGTTGATAAATGAATTCCAATTTGTTGACTATTACTTATCAAATCTTGTTCTATAAGTTGGTTTGATCTTGTAGTCCAAATAATCCCGTACCATGACGTATCGAAAATAGTAGTAATTAGCGAAAGAAGAATACTTGTACAAACCAGTGAAGTAACCCCATCCCCAACGATCGACAGATTCAAATCCTTGTAATATTCTGAACCATTCATGAACATGACAGCAAATATGATTAAAACATTTATGGCTCCTACATAAATAAGGAGCTGGGCAGCGGCTACAAAATGAGAATTTGAAAGAATATAGAATAAGGATATACAAACAAGAACCAATCCCAACGAAAAGGCAGAATAAATTGGATTGGTAAGTAATACTACTCCCAGTCCCCCTAATATAAGACCCGATCCCAGTAAAACTATAAGAAAATCGTGTATTGGTCCAGGCAAATCCATTCTATGTAAAATAGGAGATAAATTGAAATGCTTTTCATGATCGTATTGACCCGACCGGGAAAAAAATAAAGGTTTTTTTGATTTTCATTTTATGATAGGTTCCTAATTGAATTCAATTCTAATCTATTAGGTATGATATGGGTACAATTGTTGGACAGTTTCTTTTTTGATTCTTTTATTTTCTTAAATTAAGAAGAAAGAGAATAAGGATATTTTTTTGAAAGTATATATTTCGAAATAATTACGACTCTATTGATAGATTTTTAATAAAAAAGTCGAAATTCTCATCAACCAATGAATTTCTAGTTGAATTTTTCATTATTGGCCAAACAAAGAGAAAGACCTTATCTCATTCTTTTAATTTAAACCAAAAAAACTGAACCTTAAGAATTGGTAATTTCTCTTTATTTAATAGAATAGGGCGGTTACCTACTCAGTTTTTCTTTGAGGCGAATTAAAAATTGTTCGAATTGTATAATCATCAATTACTGACATTGGTAAACGGCCCAAAGCAATTTGATTATAATTCAACTCGTGACGGTCGTAAGTAGAAAGTTCATATTCTTCAGTCATCGATAAACAATTTGTTGGACAATACTCAACACAGTTACCACAAAATATACAAATTCCGAAATCAATACTGTAATTAAGTAATCGTTTTTTTCGAATATCAGTTTCAAATTTCCAATCAACAACAGGCAGATCTATAGGACATACACGAACACATACTTCACAAGCAATACATTTATCAAATTCGAAATGGATTCGGCCACGGAAACGCTCCGATGTGATTAATTTTTCATAAGGATATTGAATAGTTACAGGCAAACGATTTGCGTGGGATAAGGTAATCATGAAACTTTGACCAATGTACCTTGCTGCTCGTACTGTTTGTTGACCATAATTCATGAACCCAGTTACCATAGGGAACATATCAGGAATCTATATGAATAGTTTTATCTTCGTTTCTTTCTCTTGTTTGAACTTGAACCAAGTCTATTGTTTGCTATTTACAGTGAAAAAAGTTGAAAAGCGGTTGTTAATAATAGATTACCGAGAGAGATTGGTAAAAGAAATTTCCATCCAAGATTTAAAAGTTGGTCCATTCTTAACCTAGGTAAAGTCCATCTCGTTGTGATAGAAATAAACAAGAACAAATAAGTTTTAGCTAATGTAATAAAGATACCAATTGTAGTTCCAAAGATTCCATCCACTTTATTTATTTCAAATAGCTCAGGAACAAATATGTATGGAATGGAAATATTCCAACCACCCAAGTAAAGAACCGTTACAAATAACGAAGAAAGTAATAGATTTAGATAGGAAGCAACATAAAATAAACCAAATTTGATACCCGAATATTCGGTTTGATAACCTGCTACTAATTCTTCCTCCGCTTCTGGTAAATCAAAGGGTAATCTCTCGCATTCGGCTAGGGCAGAAATTAGAAAAACGAGAAATCCTATAGGCTGACGCCACAAATTCCATCCCAAAAAACCATATTTTGACTGCGCCTCAACTATATCAACTGTACTTGAACTGTTAGATAATCATAGTCGGTGATAACATCACTGTTCCCACCGCTATTCCAGAACCGTACATGAGGTTTTCGCCTCATACGGCTCCTCGTGGGTAAAAAAAATCTAAGGACCCGATCCGTATTATTTACTATTTAGCTAGCTATGGTTGTAGAATAGAAAGAGTCAAAATCTATTTGAGGGTCCAAAATTATACCAATGGAATTCCGTCTGCTATACTCTAAAATAATAATAAATAAAGGCGCTTCCGAATTGATCTCACCCGTTAATAATTTGACTTTGTTGAGTAATAACTTAATCCTTAAATAAAAAACTCCTTGCAGAAATATCAATAAATAGTTTATTTCAACCCATCTTTTTCGATTACGAAAAGGAATTAGACGTTACATTAGCTAATGAATCATGAGACAAATTATATCTCTCTAAATCTATGCTAAATATATGAAAAAGACGTAATGTAATAAAAAAGATTTCTTTTTTTTTTTCTCTTGTTTGTTTTTCGTTCCTATTCTTCTTTCTTATAAAACCGATATAAGAGAAGGGGGCTAAAACTAAAATCAAAAATAAAGGATTATTTCGTTCCTGATAGTCATTGCTTTAATGGGTGGATAGGAGCATACTCTGGATCGGAATCGCGGGAAGTACTGCCTTATCATTTCTACCAATTTAAAGCCCCAATTAGTATTCTTTTTATGTTATGCAGAAATCTCTTTTTAGAGAATTTCCATAATCTCCATTACCAATCCTTTGTGCATTTTTGTGTTCCTAATCATCCACTCATTTTTTGTTCAATCGCCCGTTTCGTTTGATAATACATGTATGTATGGTAGGTAATTCATACAAAGGATAGTGAAAAGGCCATACGGTTGATCTTTTTGGCCCGCTTCAAGCTGGGTTGTCTAATCAACCAGTCTTGGGGTAAAGGACCTCTTCCGCTTATGTTTATTTCCACTTAACTCTTGTCTTGTACATAGAAAATGAGACTCAATTTTTTTTTTTACTGCAAATTTATAAGCTGCTTTCTTTCACTCATATATAACTATCTAATTTACTTTATCAACCAAAAGGATAATAAATAATATCTATTCAATTCGTTCAACTTGTTTTGTTTTCTAAAGCGAAAGAAAAGAATGAATAGGGAAAAGAAAGAAAAGTTTGTATTTCAACGAATCGCACGTAGAGATATTGATAAAACACATAAAGTTAATGGTATTTCATAACTAATCGATTGAGCAGCAGCTCGTAAACCACCTAAAAAGGAATATTTATTATTTGATCCGTATCCTGACATAAGAAGGCCAACAGGGGCAATACTTGAAATGGCAATCCATAAAAAAATACCGATATTGAGATCAGCTAAAACGAGATGATAGCTAAAAGGAATTACTAAAAAACTTAGTAAAATTGATATGACTGCTATAGATGGTCCAATACTGAATAAACGGGTATTTCCTCTAGCTGGAAAAAGATTCTCTTTGAAAAGCAGTTTTGTCCCATCTGCTAGAGCTTGAAGAATTCCCAAAGGACCGGCGTATTCAGGCCCAATACGTTGTTGTATTCCTGCGGATATCTCTCTTTCTAACCATACAATTACCAGTACGCCTACTGTGATCCCCAATACAAGAGTCAAAATAGGGGCAAAGATCCATACGATTCCATAGACCTCTTTGAAAAATTCCAATCTGGAAAAAGAATTAATATCTTGTACTTCTATTTCTGTTGTATAAACTATCATTTCAACGATCAACTTCTCCCATAATGATATCTATGCTACCTAGTATCGTCATAATATCAGCCAATTTCATTCCTTTAACTAACTGAGGAAGAATTTGCAAATTGATAAAACCCGGCGGGCGAATTTTCCATCTCCAAGGAAAACAACTTTTGTCCCCTATTAGAAAAATTCCCAATTCTCCCTTTGGGGCTTCAACTCTCGCATAAAGTTCTTGCTTCGGCAATTCAAATGTGGGAGAAGGTTTTTTACTAATGAATCGATATTCAAAATCATTCCATTCTGGATCCCTTTCTCTATCAAAGCATCGGATTTCTAAATTCTCATAGGGACCCCCTGGAATTCCTTCCAGGGCCTGTTGAATTATTTTTATGGATTCCGTCATTTCACTGATTCGGACTAAATAACGAGCTAATGAGTCTCCTTCTTTTTGCCACTGGATTTCCCAATGAAATTCGTCGTAACACTCATAATGATCAACTTTACGAAGATCCCATTGTATTCCAGATGCTCGTAGCATCGGTCCGGATAAACCCCAATTTATTGCTTCTTCTCCACTAATAATGCCTACTCCTTCAACTCGTTCTAAAAAAATGGGATTTCGCGTAATAAGCTTTTGATATTCAACAACTCCTGTTAAAAAATAATCGCAGAAATCCAAACATTTATCTATCCAGCCATAAGGCAGATCGGCTGCTATTCCTCCGATACGAAAATAATTATGCATCATTCTCATCCCAGTCGCAGCTTCGAATAGATCATATACTAATTCTCTTTCTCTGAAAATATAGAAAAAAGGGGTCTGTGCGCCAATATCCGCCATAAAAGGTCCAAGCCATAACAGATGAGAAGCTAGACGACTTAACTCCAACATAATGACTCTGATATAGCTCGCTCTTTTAGGCACTTGAATATTTCCCAATTGTTCTGGTCCATTTACGGTTATTGCTTCTGTGAACATAGTAGCTAAATAATCCCAACGTGTTACATAAGGTAAAAATTGTATAATTGTTCGGTTTTCCGCAATTTTTTCCATTCCTCTGTGTAAATAACCTAATATTGGTTCGCAGTCAACAACATTTTCACCGTCTAGGGTAACGATGAGACGAAGAACACCGTGCATTGATGGGTGGTGAGGTCCCATATTGACTATCATAAGGTCTCTTTCTGTAGCTGGTCTATTCATAAGTTTTTCCTCGATTCATTCTTACATGAATTGCTGAAAACGAAAAGAAGTTTATCAAAATTCTCAAGATCCAATAAATGAAAAAACTAAGTAAAAATTTTTAAATTAACGATTTTTTAACTCCCGAATATCCAACTCACTAATTAATTCTTTATAGCGTACTCGATTTTTCTTTGATAAGTAAGACAGCAGCCGTTGACGTTTTCCCAGAATTTTTCGTAGACCTCTCTGAGATGAATAGTCTTTTCTGTGCAATTCCAAATGGGAAGTAAGTCTTCGTATCTTATTGGTGAAACTGACTATTTGAAAGTCAACAGACCCCCGCTTTTCTTCTTTTTTTTCTTGAAAAATAACTGAGATGAATGAATTTTTTACCATAAAACAAAATCTTATCCCCTTTTATAATTTTTTGATGTGAATTTGATTAATCAGTAATAATAATATTAGTCATTTTGATATACAGAATGACCTTAAGTTCATTATAAACTTCCTACTTAAAAAAAAAAAAAAAAAAAAAATAAATGAATGAACAAAATCTTCTTATTTTGTTCATTCATTTATAGATCTAATTTTCATTTATAGATCTAATTGATAATATGTATGTCATTAAATTAGTATCCTCTTTCAGGATGGAATGTAAGACAATCCTCGCGTCTATCTATTTGTTTTCATATAGCCGACATATTCTATTACCTAATAATATATGTATATATGGCAAAATTAATGTAAATGGACTTGTAACTAACAAATTTTCAACCGTGGATACATATGTATCCTGACCATACTGAAACGACTGCCATTATTAGTATTAAACCAATAGCGATTCATACAAGCTAAATCTTCTAGTCGATAATTGGGCCAAAGAAAGAACTTCATTTTAATTAGTTTATTTTTATCGATACCGAGATATTTGCCTCTATTTAAAACTTGACCACAGTTTTTTACCCGATTGCAAAATACCGGATTTCTATGTATATCATTTCTATCCCTTGAATTAAAAAAATATAGAATTCGCAATTCTCTACGGCCTTTAGGGGATAAAATAGTTTCAGGAACAAAGAAATCATAATGATTTTTGTCTCTATTTTGAGTCATTTTTTGATGTCTTAAAATGGATTCATCAAATTGATTCTTATCAAACCATTCTCGAAATTTTTGATTCCTTTGGTATTTATTCTTATGAAGGTATTTATTCTTATGAACCAAAAAAATACCTATGGTTTGATATAGAATCAATTGTCCATCGTTTTTTATAGACGGATAAGGATAAGCCGGTTCGATAATCAATGCTCCGCTTGTACTTAATTCTCTAAGAGTGCGCCTTTTTAGAGTCCAAATATCCACAGTAAGTTCTCCCCGTTTAAGATAGGATATAGCAACGTCGTTTGGATTTCTCAATCTAAGCAGGAGACAATAGGATCTAATATTATTGATCATTTTTTGATTTACAACCCTTTCCCAGCTCAATTGAAAATGCAAATACCTTTCTAGGAAGGAATAAAGCTCTATAGCTTCGGGGCTCATGTCGGACTTTTTTTTTCTACGTTGTTTTTTTATGCCTGATCTACCTCCATTTTCATCTGATAGAGGAGCCCCTTCCCCTTGGTCTAGAGGATCTTTTTCTTCTTGATTTCCATTCTCGAATCTAAGAATTCTTTTTTTTTCATTTGATTCTATTAAAGGGTTACTTTCAGTAATGTTTTTCTTAATGTTTTCATTTCCATTCAAATGAAAGTTGAAAAGAAGTAATTTTATTGGTATGATCCCCGGTTTAATCTTATATGCATTATATAGTGGCACAAATTCTGGGAAGAACCAAAGTTCTAGTTCTGGATTCGATATAAGACGACCTACTATTTCCTCATTCATTTCCATCCAATCAAAGAAGGATCTTTTTTTTTTGAATCGGTTGATTTTTGGATTTTGAGAAATTGGTAAATAAAAAGGACCCCTCTTCATTTTTTTATTCTTATTCTTGGTGCCGCTATTGGCCCAGTAATGAATCTCGACCTTATTATTTCTAAGGCAAAAATCAATCATTTTCCACCTACAAAATTTTCTATCTGGAAATTTATCCTCAGCCATAATATCATTTTCTCCTAGATAATTATAAATAGGTAGTCCGTCTGGCATATAAAAAAATTTGCGTTTATCTATCTTGTAATTATCAAAAATCTCTTCTTTACTATTTATTTGTAATGGTGATCTATAAATATATGAGTCTTTCTTCTCTTCATAATTAATAGATTTATATGAGAAAAAATCATGTCTATGATGTTTTTTAAAATTAGATGATTTTTGATATTCTTGATTCAGTAATGAATCAGGTTCGAAATCATTTTGTTTTTCATCATGAATTAATCTTTCTTTTTCATATGAGTCCCATTTTTTAAAATCGTTTTTTTGAGTCATACAGTGTCGATTGACTTTATTTCGCCATTTTTCTGGTACTAATTTAAGCCAGCTAATCTGAGATAAATCATATTGATAATGCCCCCTTAACCAGTTTTTCCATTGATTCCTTTCAGAATGCCAAAAGTCTTTATGTCTCAATCCAGAATGAAATATTCCCTCTTTCCGAAAAAAATCCTTTATTTCATTTTTAAGAAAAAGAGATGTTCCATGATATTGAAGGATAGACTTGAATTTATAGAAGTTAATAACTCGAGTTTGCGATATTTTATAAAATACATATGCTTGCGAGAAGGAGGATGAGTTACAAAAAGTTGTTGAATTCTTATTTTGAATATTATCAAGGGAATTTTTTTTAGTTAAAATAAAGTTAAATTTTTTTGTATTTCTTTTCTTAATTCTTTTTTCATTTTCTTTCTTATTGGAAATGGATTTCTCGATCATTTTTTTTCTTGATTCAATAAAAAGTTGTGCATTGGTTCTTGCAATATTAATGATACATAGAAAAAAATCTATGTATATTTTTTCCATGAAAAATTTGATAAAAAAATCAAATTTACGGATTAATCGAGTATTTCTTCTTTTTAATATTTGACAAAATCTTTTTAATGATTCTAATATTTTATTATGAGAACTTTTTTTATTAGAATTAATATTTTTTTCTTGAGTTAGAAATCCATTTTTCTTCTCATTTAGAATTCTTTCTAGTTTATTGTTGATTGTACTTGTTCTCTCAGTCAGATCTTTCATTTTTTTTTCTGTCAGTGAAAAATTTGTCCATTCTGTAGATCGAATTTGAATAGGTGATTCACGAATCATCTGATTATTCATTATAGAATCGTCGGTTTTAGTTTCACCCAATTCGTAGTTTTTGATGCTCCATTTTTTTATTTCTTTTGACACCTTTCGAAGAAATTTTGCTCGTTCTTTAAAAACATTAAAAACTATAAAAGACTTATTTTTAAATTTTTTAACTTTTTTTTTCAGTTCTTTAAAAATAGGTTCAAAAAATGAAGACCCTTTTTGTTTTCGAGGGGGACCAAAAGGACGGTCAGTTTCCAGTCCAGAAATTGTTAAAAAACTAAAATCATTTTTTTGCGCTTTCTGTGTTTTCAAGGGTTTTAACTTAGATCGGTGCCAAGGTTTCAGGTAAAAAGGAAATAAGATTTTTATCTGCATACCGTCTGTTAACCAGTTTTTTGGAAATTCTTTGTCGGATAATTCAACACCATTATAAGTGCATCGAATATGCATTTCTCGATTCCAATCCTTGAAGTCTTCGGACCATTCGGGAACTTGAAATAATAAAATACGCGCA